AGATTGCCCCAGTGGATAAATAAGGAATACGGAAACGAAAACAGCGATTGGAGCAGAGAATGAAATTGCATTATAAGGCCGCAATTGAACAGACCGAGCAAGTTCAAATTGACGTAACATGAAACCTATTAGTGCAAAAGCCCCATGGAGAGCGACAAAAGTCCACAGACCGCCTAATTGACACCAACGAGTAAAATCCCCTTGCGCTTCCGGGCCCCATAGTAGCAACAAAGAGTGTGCTAAACTATTGGCAGGGGTGGAAACTGCCGCGGTTAAGAAATTACAACCTTCCAAATAGGAACTAGCCAATCCATGGGTATACCAAGAAGTTACAAAAGTTGTCCCTGTAAACCAACCCCCTAAAGCGAAATAAGCACAAGGAAAGAGCAATAGGCCGGACCATCCTACAAAAACGAAACGGTCCCTTCGTAACCAGTCGTCCATAATATCAAATAGATCATTTTCTTCTTTAGTAACTCTACCAAGGGCTATAGTCATAGTGATCCTCCTATTCAATTACTTCAACCATTTCCGAGCACCTCATATCACTTCCAAGGCATACGATAGTTTGATTATCTGTGGACGATTTCTTTCTCGTTCAATGCCCTTTTTCAAAGGTCTCGAAGATAGAAATTTTTCATTTTTATCTATGGGGTCACAACCGAGGTCGTGGTAAATCCATGAATTTGATTCGATTAGTTTTTCTTATACTATAGAAATAAACATTTGAATTCAGCATTATTCCATGACTCCTATTTCAAAGCCTATCTTTTAAGTTAAGGAAAAATGAAAATAAAAGTAACCCCTCTTTTCCCACTCGCTCTCTATTGCATGGGTGGAAGAACAAAAATTGGATTCTGAAAAAAAAGAAAGATATTGAAAAAAAAATTGACTTTCGAAATCCATTTTTATGTGTAGCGGAAAGGAGTTGCGATTTCTTCTTATTCCTATAGAACATCTAGTAACAAGAATATGAAATCGTAAATAGCGAAAAATTCTTGCCTTGCGCGGTCTAAGTCTAAGGAAATACAAAAAATCCGCTTATACAATTTCATCTACATCGAATTTATATATCAGAATAGTGGATAGAGGCATCATTCAAGGAGTCAGGTCTACTTACTTTATCTTTCTTTCCAATTTTATGGTGGGTTTGATAAGAACCCTTTTTGTTTTGTTTATAAATAATCGAAAAAAGAGTTTTTTATTTTTTATATAACCTGCTTGTTTTATTATAACAAGTCCTATATGAAAATGCCCGCTGAAGAGAAAATCTATCTGATTGTTTCTCAGCCAATATCGAATTTTAGAAAGAAAAAACAAGAATTTTCTTCTTTTTTTTATTAACATTAAGAAAAAAGAATATAATTAAAATGGAATTGGCAATATAATTTTTATGGACTTTTGAAAGAAAAAGGAAGGATTTTTTGCAATCGTTATTTCTTGCCTCTGTCATATCACGGAAACCTTTCGATTTGGAACGGGGAGAGATGGCTGAGTGGACTAAAGCGGCGGATTGCTAATCCGTTGTACAATTTTTTTGTACCGAGGGTTCGAATCCCTCTCTTTCCGCCCCCTCGGATCATTTGGGACTTTCGAATTGGAAGGAATTCTGACCCCCGGATTTTCTCATAGATAAATGTACGAAACAAATCCAATTTGTAAGAAAAAATTCCAAAAAAATTTGGATTTTTACTCCTCACGCCCAGGATTACGTCCTGGGTCATTAGATAAGAATCCAAAGATAAAGAGGGAAACAAAGAATATCACTACTGTATAAACAAAAAGTTTGAGAGTAAGCATTACATAATCTCCAAGATTTTTTTTTAAGGAATAGATTACCCGTTTTTCCTTACCACACAGATCCACTAGGATGGGTTTTGTTTATTTTTACACCTAAAAATGCAAAAATCAATTCTGGAAAAAAATTGCAAGAATTGATTTATAATAAGCACTCTTATCAATATCAAAAATTAGGTTAGGTATTGTGTGGGTACCTAAAGGTACCTGCTCAACGTAGGTGCAGGGGGTGGGGTAGAAAGGCGGATCCCAATTTATTGCTGCAGCTATACATTCAATGTAGAAGAATTCGAATTTTAGAATCGAAGGTTCATAATATAAGACTTCTCGGCTTTTATTCATTTTTAGAATTTTTTTGGAATGAATACATCATTCAATTTGGCAGACAGAACAGAGTAGTAAAGATTTCATCGAAAACTTACAGCAGCTTGCCAAACAAAGGCTAATAGAAAAAAGAGTATAGGTATGACAGGCATAAAATCCACGATGGGGTTGAAAATGGCATAAGCTTCGGGCAATTTGGCGAAGAAAAAACTAGTCGGATAAAGAACAGAATTAAAACAGATACAGGTTAAACTAAGTATATTAGGCATAACAAGCATTTCGTTCTTGTAGAGTAGATAATTGGATTTTGATTGAGTTATTTTTCTAAGGGAAAAAAGAAAAGGCGGGTTCAAAATCCTTTTTTCTTCGGACTTTCCCAAACGCAAAATACCTCCTTGTATTCGCACTCTCAAATGAGAATGGAAGAAATTCGACTTTCATATAATATCTTAATAGAATTCCATGTAATGATCAATGCATTTTTTGGATTCTATATTATCCGCATGTCTAGAATCCTAGCAAGAGAGTATCCCTCATTTTTTATGTAATTGAAGTGGGATTGACGAATAACAAATAAACATAATAGTGTTTATTAGTGTCGCATAAAACCAGAAATGGGGCGTGGCCAAGTGGTAAGGCAGCGGGTTTTGGTCCCGTTATTCGGAGGTTCGAATCCTTCCGTCCCAGATTTTTTCTGATGAAACGAAAGATGAAATCATATTGTACCCCACACGAGACAAAAGAAAGTTTATTAAAGAGAATAATTATCTCTTATGAACTCTTAGATTAGATGCATTTCTAAGCATTCTTTTTCTTTCTCAGAAAACATAATCAAGTGTCAAGTCCAGTCAAATTGAATATCTTTATTTTCATGAAAAATTGGGTCTATCAGTCACATTCAGGATATGCCCCTACTACTACTCATTACTCATATGTGTTTTGAAATTCGAACTTCTTAGATAAACTTTATGCTCCATATCCATGAAGGGGGAATTCTTACATGATACATTTGACATCTAATGTGAAAGAAAAGAAGGACCCCCTATTTCTTTTTCCCGAACTAAAGAACTAAAGTAAGTAAATAAAAAGAAAATAAAGGGGGTATCCTAATTCTATATTTCATGGCCAGATTAAAGAATAGGAAGTTTTTAGTTTCAGCACAGGTCTTAAAACTTTTGACCAAGATCGGCTTGCGAAAAAAGAAAAAGGGTTTCTATTCTATGGATAGGAACTCCATTTTTGTATTTTAGATATTATCTGATTTGCAAATATCCATTTCTAAATCAATGGAATGTGAGGATTAGAGAGAAATTCATATATTCTGTCTACTCGGCTTTCGAATTAATTGCAAAAATTTTAAACTTGACGTAAAACACTGTATAAAAAATGAGACCTATCCCTTTATGATAGAGATAGATTTTTGTTGTATTATATTATTAGTAAAAAGGGCCCCTCTTTGGTTAAGCGAAAACCATCTCGATCTGCGATTCTTTAAATATCCAGAATGATCCATTCTGGTAAGGATAAGGTAAGAACTGTTCGTTGGATAGAATGGATTCCAAAAATCATACTTCTCCTGATTTTTGATTTGGAGTTGCTTCTTTTAGGTAAAAGAAAGAATGCTATAAGTAAAAGCAAAGGCCTTAATTTGACTTTACACGAAATGTGTTTTTTTTACTTCATTTTTTCCCTCTTTTGGTATTCGAGTCGAAGAAGTACGAGAATTCTATAACTACCAAAAAACTTTCAATCTTTTCATTGGAATAGTTTATTTAGTTAATAGTTAATTGTTTTTGTTATGGAAAAATATATTGCTAATCTAATTCTAATATAATAATTAAATTAATTAAACTTTTTTTGAGGTTGATAGTTTATTTGTTGGAGAAGAGTCGATCCTTCGCTTCTCATTTCAGGATTGACCATCTCGAGTCCTCTGTTGAGGATGGAAATTCAATAAAAAATAAGTCTTAAGCAAACTTGTTTATTCGTCTTTTTCGAACTATGTTTCCTTCATATGATAGAATATGGGTTTAAATAAATTGGATCTTTGCGGAGTCTTCCCCGATAAATACTTATTTCTTTTATCCATATTTCTCCATAGATAGCAAGTTTGAATTAGTATACAAAAAACTAAACTAAACCAATGACTATTCATGATCCCATCCATATTGGATCAATTCCCTATACCACTTTGCAATGAAATTAGAGGAATGTTTGTTATGGTAAAACTTCGTTTAAAACGATGTGGTAGAAAGCAACGTGCGACTTGAAGGACATGATCGATTGTGGATTTTGTTATCCATCATTTTCCATAGTAATGAAAATGCTCTTGGCTCGACATAGTCTGTTCTATTCGTCCCGAACCAAATTTGCGCTGGGTTGTTTGTAAGTAAATAGTACACGATGGAGCTCGAGAGGACAGAATTGATTTTTTATCAAGGGAAAGAATCTAGGGTTAGTGAAAACTAATAAATTAGGCCAACTTTGTCAGTCTATCCTTAATATAGAAATCGAAAGGTTAAAATAAGAAGAAAGTCCAATTTTGGAAGATTGGAAAAACTCTTTCAATTAAAAGTCTATCAGAATCAATCGCCCATATTCGATTTCTATAGAAGAGGGAAATGCTTTATCGAAGGAAATAAGAAAAAAAGGGTATGTTGCTACTCTTTTGAAAGAAAAAAGAATAGGAATTCCCGAAGTAATGTCTAAACCCAAGGATTTCACAAATCAAAGATAAAGAATTCCGGAACAAGTAAACGCGATTTTCAATTGTCTCAACAATAGAATTGGATCAGAATAAGGAATAAAAGTCAATTCGTTCGAGATGAGACAAAGAAAAGAGTTTAGAGACGACTCAAAAAATTTGGAAGGATTTTTCCTTTTAAGTCTGTCAGTCAAAATTAACCAACTTGAGTCATGAGTATAAATGAAATTTGTTTTTTCTGTAAGGAAATTAATGCAAGTCATAGTCTAATTTCTATCTACTTGTATTATAGACAGAAATTCGAATCTTTTTCTCGAGCCGTATGAGGAGAAAACCTCCTATACGTTTCTAGGGGGGGCATTGTTTAGCTACATCTATCCCAATAAGCTGTCTATCGAATCGTTGCAATTGATGTTCGATCTCGAAGAGAAGGAAGAGATCTTCGAAAAGTAGGTTTTTATGATCCGATAAAGAATCAAACTTGTTTAAATGTTCCAGCTATTCTCTATTTCCTTGAAAAGGGTGCTCAACCTACAAGAACTGTTTATGATATTTTAAGGAAGGCAGAATTCTTTAAAGAAAAAGAAGGAACTTTGAGTTAATTGAAGAACTAAATGAATAAAAAAGTAGGAGAGGATCACTAGTATCCCTCGTTGTTTAATTATTTAGACACAATTTGCCTCTTTCTTAGTCCTATTTTTGACTGGATTTATGTCGTGCCAATCCAACATAAGCCCTTATTTTATTTACTTTTTCTATCTAATTTGTTTTCTTACCATTGTATTTCCATTGACAAAGGTCTATTGAACATCTAGAATTTGTAGATAGATAGGTCTCTTTATCCTCACTCCATATTAGGTTTTTCTGTCTACACTTCGCTCAAATGATAGGGTTGTCCCTCTTGCATGTACTCTCATACAAGATTTCTTTATATAAAGAAATCTAAATTGCTAAAAAAATGACAATTTTGCTATCGTGATTGGGGCCGCTCCTTTTTTAACCTTAGTGAAATTTAGCCGGACCTGTTCATTTTGGCATTTGAGTGTTTTTAATGGGCGATAAAATCTTTCTTTTAATGTTTTGCTAGTTCAATGTTTTGACAGGAGCGTGCGGTGTAATTCCATTGATTTTTGGGTTTCGATCGTATCTAAGATCCTATTTTATCTGGGTTGCTAACTCAATGGTAGAGTACTCGGCTTTTAAGTGCGACTATGATCTTTTACACATTTGGATGAAGCAACAAATTCGTCCAGACTCTTGGTAGAGTCTAGAAGACCACGACTGATCCTCAAGGGTAATGAATGGAAAAAATAGCATGTCGTAATAAAATCAATTTCTTATTTTGGATTTTTGGAATGGAATAAAAAATTCCGATTTTCTGGGTCTAGTGAATAAATGGATAGAGCCTGGCTCCAATTCTGGTAAAATAAAAAGCAACGAGCTTAACTTCTTAATTGAAATGATTCCCCGATCTAATTAGACGTTAAAAATAGATTAGTGCCTGATGCGGGGAAAGGTTGGGTTTTCCTATGAACGGACCCTTGATTTTTTCTTTTTTTTTTTTAGAAATCCTAATTATTCTTGATTATGGATTGAAAAGGGATGTTATGGATTGAATGTGTAAAAGAAGCAGTATATTGATAAAGAGACTGGATTCCAAAGTCAAAAGAGCGATTGGCCTGCAAAAATAAAAGATTTGTTCTCTTTTGTAATTAGAACAAACATAAACTAATTGGATAGAAAAGGAAAAGATCTGTGGATTAGATTCCTTTTCCTTCCAGGGTTTGTATTAAAAAATGCAACACCCTGTTTTGACCATATTGCACTATGTATCATCATTTGAGAAACCGAGAAATGCTTCTTCTTTCTGATTCAAGTAGAAATACAAATGGAAAAATTGGAAGGGTATTCAGAAAAACAGAAATCTCGTCAACAATACTTCGTTTACCCACTTCTCTTTCAGGAGTATATTTATGCATTTGCCCATGATTATGGATTAAAAGGTTCCGAACCTGTGGAAATTGTTAGTTGTAATAACAAGAAATTTAGTTCACTACTTGTGAAACGTTTAATTATTCGAATGTATCAGCAGAATTTTTGGATTAACTCGGTTAATCATCCTAACCAAGATCGATTGTTGGATTCCAACAATTTTTTTTATTCTGAGTTTTATTCTCAGATTCTATCTGAGGGGTTTGCGATCGTTGTAGAAATCCCATTCTCGCTACGAGAATTATCTTGTCCGAAAGAAAAAGAAACACCAAAGTTTCAGAATTTACGATCTATTCATTCAATATTTCCCTTTTTAGAAGACAAATTTTTGCATTTACATTATCTATCACATATAGAAATACCCTATCCTATCCATTTTGAAATCTTGGTTCAACTCCTTCAATACCGGATCAAAGATGTTCCATCTTTGCATTTATTGCGATTCTTTCTCAACTACTATTCGAATTGGAATAGTCTTATTACTTCAATGAAATCGATTTTTCTTTTGAAAAAAGAAAATAAAAGACTATTTCGATTCCTATATAACTCTTATGTATCAGAATATGAATTTTTCTTGTTGTTTCTTCGTAAACAATCTTCTTGCTTACCATTAACATCTTCTGGAACCTTTGTGGAACGAATCCACTTTTCTAGGAAGATGGAACATTTTGGGGTAATGTACC